TTACACAATCCCCTTTTTTTTCACAAATCGTAAGTTCCGGATATCTAATTTTTATATTAGAAGGATTACCATATATAACACAAAATTTCTCCGCCGATTCTTTTTAGTCGAGCTTCTCGATCTGTCATTATACCTTGAGAAGTCGAAAGGATTACAATTCCTATTCCGCCTAAAATCCGTGGAATTCGTTGAGAGTTAGAATAGATTCGTAGACCCGGTCGACTTATTCTCTTTAAATTTAAAATCGTTTTATAAGATTCTTTTTTATTTCGTCTGTGTCTTAGGGTTAAAATCAAAAAATATTGATTGTTTTCGCGATGTTTCCTTACGTTTTCGATAAAACCCTCTCGTAAAAGGATTTTCACAATGCTTTCGGTGATGTTAGTCGATCCTATCCGAACCGTTCCTTTTCTATTCATGTCAGCATTTCGTATAGAGGTTATTATATCAGCAATAGTGTCTTTCCCCATGATAAGTTAAAATTCCTTATTGTTCTATAATTTTGATATAATCAACATGTTCTTTTTCTTTTATTTATATATAGATATAGACGAATTATATATTAATATATGAATTAAATTCTTAATATTTTATTATTAAGGGTATATGCGTGATACACAATCTATTAATTAATTTTATTTCAATACCATACCATTTTTTTTAATCCTATACTAACTATCGATATTTAGATCTTATAATACCTCAGGAGCTAATGAAACTATTTTAGTAAAGTTTAATTGTCGCAATTCCCGTGGGATCGCCCCAAAAACTCGAGTTCCTTTTGGATTTCCTTCTTGATCAATGACAACTGCGGCATTGTCATCATATCGTATTATCGTCCCGTTGTTCCGTTTGAGTTCTTTACAAGTACGTACAATTACAGCTCTAATCACTTCTGATCTTTCTAGAGGAGTATTTGGTATTGCTTCCTTGATTACAGCAACAATAACGTCACCAATATGAGCATATCGGCGATTACTAGCTCCTATTATTCGAATACACATCAATTCTCGAGCCCCGCTGTTGTCTGCTACATTCAAATAGGTTTGTGGTTGAATCATATCATTTTTTTTTATCTCTTCTTTTAATGCAAAGGACGAAGTAAAAAAATATTGTTTGTCAAAAAAAGAAAACTTATAATCTTTTTATCCTTAAATGTTATTTAGCTTTTTCATTCTATATTCCTATTCAGAAATAATGAATTGGGTTTTTATAGGCATTTTTGATGCCGCTATTGAAATAGCTTTTCTGGCTATATTTTCGGGTACACCACCCATTTCATAAAGGATTTTACCTGGTTTAACCACAGCTACCCAATACTCAGGGGATCCTTTCCCAGAACCCATACGCGTTTCCGCAGGTCTTACTGTAACTGGTTTGTCTGGAAATATACGTACCCAAATTTTTCCACCACGTCGTACATTTCGTGTCATTGCTCGTCGCCCTGCTTCTATTTGTCTAGATGTGATCCAAGCGGGTTCAAGTGTTTGAAGAGCATATCTGCCAAAACAAATACGATTCCCACGAGAAGATATTCCTTTTAGTCTTCCTCGATGTTGTTTACGAAATCTGGTTCTTTTTGGGTTATAGTTGATGGGTTTTTTCTATTCCATCTCTACTACAGAACTGAACGTGAGAGTTTCTTCTCATCCAGCTCCTCGCGAATAAAAGGACTAAAAACGTTTGTATTAAGATATAGATCTAGTTAATGATTAATTCTATTAATCATGGTATTTTTTGAAATTTCATCTGATCTCTTCTAAATTTGTGTATGTCTTTTTCGAAATCGAATCCAAGATGAATTCGATTTATTTAAAAATAACGTAATATCATCATCTCAAATGTCGTTTTTGTTAGAGTTAGAATATTCTAACAAATCCTTATTTTCTTTTATCTTTTTAATTTTTTTTTTTCAAATAAAAAAAACAAATTTTTCGCCGGCGAATATTTACTCGTTCAATATCTATTTAAGTTTGATGTTTATCTCACGAGGTCTCAGAATAAAAATCAGAATAGATAATAAAGTTTCTGGTTTATTCCGCCATCCTGTCCAATGAATTACTAAGATTTGTTTTTCAATAGAATCCTCTATATTCATGGGTTCCGTCGTTCCCATCGCTTCTTGATTAATCATTAGGCCCGAATTCTACAATGGAGCTCTTATATGAAATTTGTAATTTCATTTTTTAATTTGTTTTTGAGTCAATTTTCTCAGTTTTTATTGGCTCAAGGCTCTTAAATTTTTTTTTTGTTTTCGGAACAGATTTATCTAATTATTATGAATGAATCTGTATTGATGCTTTATTACATTGCTTTTCTTACAGTGACTTCATAGACTTTCCAAATTGGAATTATATATCATTAATATTCAATTTTTTCTCTCTTTCTTTCATCCTTCCATTTATCCGCATACTTTTCGATTACCTTTGATAACTTATAATCATATTTCTTTATTCTTTTTTTTTTGTAAAAAAAATTCAGTTGCTACAATGATATGATC